TCATTTGTTTCAATATTCACTCATTTCTTTATTTAGTTAATAATTCTGGTGATTGTGTCTATATGCTTATTAGTAAATCAAATATTCAATTAATTTTCTTTTTTATTGAATGACTATTCATCTATTGTACTTTCATGTAAATAGAGACAAGCTCTATGGAAAAATTTTGGTTCAATTCAATATTGGCTAAGGGGAAATTAGAATACAGATGCGGACTAAGTAGATCAATGGATAGCCTTGGTCCTATAGAAAATCCTAGTATAAGCAAAGACCCGGTTATAAACGATACAGAAGAAGATAAAAACGTTCAGGGTAAGAATTCTAGTTATTCTAGTTATTACAGTACTCTTGATCATTTAATCGCCGGCAAAGATATAGACATTCGGAATTTCATTTCTGATGAAACTTTTTTCATTAGGGATAGTCATCGGAATACTTATTCCATATATTTTGATATTGAAAATCAAATTTTTGAGATTGACAATGATCATTCTTTTTTGAGTGAATTAGAAAGTTTGTTTTCTAGTCATAGTAATTCTAGTAGTAACTCTAGTTGGATTAATTACATTAATAGTCGCATTGACTCTTATCTTCGTTCTCAAATATGTATTGATAGTTTCATTAGCGGTCAGAGTTACAATTCCAATGAGAGTTGCATTACGAATGACAATTCCAATGACAATCAGAGTTCCATTTCAAATTCTGTTTGTGATGAAAGGGAAAGTCATAGTCAAGATGATAATTTCAATACAAAAACAAATGCGAGTGATAATGATTTCACTATCGAAGAAGAATCTAATGATTTAAATGGAACTCAAAAATACAAGCATTTATGGGTTCAATGCGAAGATTGCTATGGATTAAATTATAAGAAATTTTTGAAGTCAAAAATGAATATTTGTGAATACTGTGGCTATCATTTGAAAACGAACAGTTTAGACAGAATCGAACTTTCGATTGATCCGGGCACTTGGAATCCTATGGATGAAGACATGATCTCTCTGGATCCCATTGAATTTGATTCTGAAGAGGTTGAATTTGATTCTGAAGAGGAATCTGATCAAGATCAAGAGGAATCTTCTAAAGATCCTGAGGAATCTGATCAAGATCAAGAGGAATCTTATAAAGATCGTATTGATTCTTATCAAAGAAAGACAGGATTAACTGAGGCTGTTCAAACAGGTACAGGTCAACTAAATGGTATTCCTATAGCAATCGGCGTTATGGATTTTCAGTTTATGGGAGGTAGTATGGGATCCGTAGTAGGTGAGAAAATCACACGTTTGATCGAGTATGCTACAAATCAATCTTTACCTCTTATTCTAGTGTGTGCTTCCGGAGGAGCACGCATGCAAGAAGGAAGTTTAAGCTTGATGCAAATGGCTAAAATATCTTCCGCTTTATATGATTATCAATCAAATAAAAAGTTATTCTATGTATCCATTCTTACATCTCCTACTACTGGTGGAGTAACCGCTAGTTTTGGTATGTTAGGGGATATAATTATTGCCGAACCCGATGCCTATATTGCATTTGCGGGTAAAAGAGTAATTGAACAAACGTTGAATACAACAGTACCCGAGGGTTCACAGGAGGCTGAATATTTATTTGATAAGGGCTTATTCGATCTAATTGTACCACGCAAACTTTTAAAAGGTGTTCTGAGTGAGTTATTTCAGCTGCACGATTTTTTTCTTTTGACTCCAACTCCAAATCAGGTAGAGCCTTAAGTTATAAGTTCTATTTTTGATTTGTATGGAAAAACTAGTTGTAGTTAGTTTATCAGAATCAAAGTCGGACTAATGGGGTTTTCTTTCCTTTGTAGCATCAAATTGAATTGTAGAAATAATTATGGGAATTCTTATTCTTAGCGATATTACTGATTACTAACGAGCAATCTTTTAGTTTAGTAAGAAGATAAAAAGGGAATTCTCCCCTCTGTAAAATGAAATTAGAATTAGGCGAGACAAATAAAAGGAATTCAATCTTCCTCTCTTGCGGATCTATATAGAATTCAAATATAGAAAAAAATAGATAGAGAGTTTTTGATCTTTCGATATCTCGCGAGAATTCTATTTTTACTAAAAAAAAAATCCTCCTTCCCTTCTTGGATCGGGGTCGAATTCTAACGAATCGAATTTTTCAAAAATTTTGACTAACACTTTTTTTTTATTTATTATTCGTAGATTTGAATAATAAATAAAAAAAAAATTCAGAATAATAAATCAAGTGGATTATTATACAAATATATTTCGATCGTCAAGTTCATTTATTTAGTTCTACAGTCCCTGTACTTATTTTATTAGATATATATCTACTCGCTAATTACATATTAATTAATATGTTTATTACTTAGTAATTAGTTTTATAGTAGTATAATATACGAATTCTAATATAATTTTTAATTATTATTGAGATATCCTTATAAGTAACAATAACAGGTACAAATATTAAATTGAGGTACCAATTCTATGACAACTCTCAACAGCTTACCCTCTATTTTTGTGCCTTTAGTGGGCCTGGTATTTCCGGCAATTGCAATGGCTTCTTTATCTTTATATGTTCAAAAAACTAAGATTTTTTAGATGCGATGGGACCAAGACAAAATCTGATCTATTTTTTCAAGACTTAGATATCATGGATATCTATTTAGTAGAATATTGTATAACAAGTAGTTTTTCCGAATAGAAATCAAAAAGCTATTTCTTATGCATGCGTATGCGTAAACACGATGTATGAGTAAATGAATTGTAGCTGTGGACCGGGATCGCAGCAGATGCATGATGTAAAGTCCATGTATCATAGGTATTTAGATCTTTATGGCGGATCCTATAAAGTAAGGGGGATGCTTTTAGATCTAAGCAATTCGATGGATTATTCCTAAAGGTTCACAAATAGTGCTAGCTGATTAGAGTTACTTCGAAAACAAAATAAAAAAGAAAAATGAAGTATATGCTTATTCTCTCAATTCCAATAAAATGCAACTGGATCTGGTATGTATGAGTTGGCCATCAGAATCTATATGGATAGAATTTATAGCGGGGTCTAGAAAAACAAGCAATTTCTGCTGGGCTTTTATCCTTTTTTTTGGTTCATTAGGATTTTTATTGGTTGGAACTTCTAGTTATCTTGGTAGAAATTTGATATCTTTATTTCCGTCTCAGCAAATAGTTTTTTTTCCGCAAGGAATCGTGATGTCTTTCTATGGGATTGCGGGTCTCTTTATTAGTTCCTATTTATGGTGCACAATTGCGTGGAATGTAGGTAGTGGTTATGATCGATTCGATAAAAAAGAAGGAATAGTGTGTATTTTTCGTTGGGGATTCCCTGGGAAAAACCGTCGCATCTTTCTACGATTCCTTATCAAGGATATTCAATCTATCAGAATAGAAGTTAAAGAAGGTATTTCTGTTCGTCGTGTCCTTTATATGGAAATCAGAGGTCAGGGTGCCGTTCCTTTGACTCGTACTGATGAAAATTTGACTCCGCGAGAAATTGAGCAAAAAGCTGCGGAATTGGCCTATTTCTTGCGCGTACCGATTCAATTGAGAAATGAAGAATAAATTCAATCAAATGTGGCAAGAGGAAAAAACTCAAGTCAAGAACCCTATTTTCTTTTTTATAGAGCATAACCTAACTGAACTTTTTTCAGAATCCCCATTCATTCTTCGAGCTAAAGCAGGCGTATACGTAAGAGGCATAACCTAAAACAAAACAGTTTTTTTACTTGCTATTTTTATCAGGATTCTTTCGTCTCGAAATCCGCATAGAATAATATTTATTACTTGAACTTGAAGCGGTTCTTTTGAGCATTGATCAAAAGAGAGGACAATTGCTTCGAATCGGATCAATTTTAATCTCTGGAAATAATATTCTATATATTTTCACTCGAATTTGAAGTGGATTCTTATCATATTTTTGACTTCTGTATTTTAGATTCAAGGTCTAAGCACTTAATAAAAAAGCAGAGAATTAATTTCTGGGATTACTATATATCTTATAATGGGACTCCTGCTTGATAAAAAGATTAGATTGCCTAGAGTCAATGAAAGAGGTGGTTCATTAATAATTCACAGATGAAAAAATGTTCAAAAAAAAAAAGAAAGCATTCATTCCCCTTCTATATCTTTCATCTATAATATTTTTGCCCTGGTGGATTTCGCTCTCATTCAATAAAAGTATTAAATCCTGGGTTACAAATTGGTGGAATACTGGGCAATGCGAAACTTTCTTGAATGATATTCAAGAAAAGAGTATTCTAGTACAATTAATAGAATTAGAGGAACTCTTCCTCTTGGACGAAATGATAAAAGAATACCCGGAAACACATCTACCAAAACTTCATTTAGGAATACACAAAGAAACGATCCAATTGATCACGATGCACAATGAAGATTGTATCCATATGATTTTGCACTTCTCGACAAATATAATATATTTCTTTATTCTAAGTAGTTATTCCATTTTAGGTAATGAGGAACTTGTTATTATTAACTCTTGGGTTCAAGAATTCCTATCTAATTTAAGTGACACAATAAAAGCTTTTTCTATTCTTTTAGTAACTGATTTCTGTATTGGATTCCATTCAACCCACGGTTGGGAACTAATGATTGGTTATATCTACAAGGATTTTGGGTTTGCTTATAACGATCAAATTATATCTGGTCTTGTTTCCACCTTTCCCGTCATTCTAGATACAATTTTAAAATATTGGATCTTTCGTTATTTAAATCGCGTATCTCCGTCACTTGTAGTTATTTATCATTCAATAAATGATTGAGAAATGATTCACTGATCCAAATCCAATTAAAAAATCAAGTTTGTTTGTTACTTTGTTTTGTATACAAGCATGCAAAGTCGAACTTACATTATTCTTTCTACCCGTCGAGGGGGAAATTGCTGCTATCTTTCGGTAAAATTTTTTGAGTATTTTTAGTATACAGTAAATAACAAAATGGTGGATAGGGGACTAGACTAGCGACCTACCAAATTTTATTGTA